GTTAATGTAGCTTAACACCTAAAGCAAGACACTGAAAATGTCTAGATGGGTATTATTACCCCATAAACACATAGGTTTGGTCCTAGCCTTTCTATTAGCTCTCAGTAAGATTACACATGCAAGTATCCACAGTCCTGTGAGAATGCCCTCTAGAACTATATAACATGAGGAGCTAGTATCAAGCACGCACATGCAGCTCAAAACACTTTGCTTAGCCACACCCCCACGGGAGACAGCAGTGACAAATTTTTAGCAATAAACGAAAGTTTAACTAAGTTATACTGATCAACAGAGTTGGTCAATTTCGTGCCAGCCACCGCGGCCATACGATTAACTCAAGCTAACAGACCTCGGCGTAAAGAGTGTTTAAAACTACAACCCAATAAAGCTGACTCGTAACTAAGTTGTAAAAAACCACAGTTACGGTAAAATATACTACGAAAGTGGCTTTAACACCCTGAATACACTATAGCTAAGGTACAAACTGGGATTAGATACCCCACTATGCTTAGCCCTAAACCCCAATAGCTCTACCAACAAAACTATTCGCCAGAACACTACAAGCAACAGCTTGAAATTCAAAGGACCTGGCGGTGCTTTATATCCTTCTAGAGGAGCCTGTTCTATAATCGATAAACCCCGATAAACCTTACCACCTCTTGCCATCAGCCTGTATACCGCCATCTTCAGCAAACTCTATAATGATAGTAAAGTAAGCACAAGTATAAGTCATAAAAACGTTAGGTCAAGGTGCAGCCAATGAGATGGGAGAAATGGGCTACATTCTCTATACTAGAGAACAATACGATAGTCTTTATGAAACTTAAAAACCAAAGGTGGATTTAGCAGTAAATCGAGAATAGAGAGCTCGATTGAAACAAGGCCATTAAGCACGCACACACCGCCCGTCGCCCTCCTCAAACATCACACAAGAATATATTAATTACAAATCTCTACATACTGATATAGAGGGGATAAGTCGTAACATGGTAAGCGTACTGGAAAGTGCGCTTGGATGAATCAAAGTGTAGCTTAAGCTAAAGCATCTGGCCTACACCCAGAAGATCTCACCACAATTGATCACTTTGAGCTAACTCTAGCCCAATCCACACACTACTAAACTACTTTACAACAACAAATAAATCATTTACCCACTACAAAAGTATAGGTGATAGAAATTATACCTAGGCGCAATAGATATAGTACCGCAAGGGAAAGACAAAACCCAACAAAGCACAAAAAAGCAAAGATAAATACTTCTACCTTTTGCATAATGAATTAACTAGAAATAACTTTGTACAGAGAACTTCAACAACTCTCCCCGAAACCAAGCGAGCTACCTACAGATAGCTAAAAGAGCGCACCCGTCTATGTGGCAAAATAGTGGGAAAATCTTTAGGTAGCGGCGACAAACCTACCGAGCCTGGTGATAGCTGGTTGTCCAAGATAGAATCTTAGTTCAACTTTAAATTTACTTACAGAACTTCTTAGTCCTATCGTAAATTTAATTGTTAGTCTAAAGAGGGACAGCTCCTTAGACCCTAGGAAACAACCTTCCGTAGAGAGTAAAACATTTATTCCTTATAGTTGGCCTAAAAGCAGCCATCAATTAAGAAAGCGTTCAAGCTCAACACCCAAACATCCTTAATCTTATCCACTATACTGAACTCCTAAGACACATTGGACTAATCTATATCCCTATAGAAGCAACAATGTTAATATAAGTAACACGAAATTATTCTCCCCGCATAAGCTTATCTCAGACCGAAACAACTACTGTTAGTTAACAGCCCAATAACTATAACCCACAACTCAATTTTCCATTACCTAAACTGTTAACCCAACACAGGCATGCTTCCAGGAAAGATTAAAAGAAGTAAAAGGAACTAGGCAAACTCTACCCCCGCCTGTTTACCAAAAACATCACCTCTAGCATCACTAGTATTAGAGGCACTGCCTGCCCAGTGACACATGTTCAACGGCCGCGGTACCCTGACCGTGCAAAGGTAGCATAATCATTTGTTCTCTAAATAGGGACTTGTATGAATGGCCACACGAGGGTTTAACTGTCTCTTACTTCCAATCAGTGAAATTGACCTATCCGTGAAGAGGCGGATATGCTTAAATAAGACGAGAAGACCCTATGGAGCTTTAATTTAATAATACAAATTTCCACATATAAACCCACAGGTAATAACCTAACACCCCTGTATTATAAATTTTGGTTGGGGTGACCTCGGAGCACAGCAAAACCTCCGAAAAATACTCACCAAGACCTCACCAGTCTAAGTAAACTTATACTATTGACCCAATAACTTGATCAACGGACCAAGTTACCCTAGGGATAACAGCGCAATCCTATTTTAGAGTCCATATCGACAATAGGGTTTACGACCTCGATGTTGGATCAAGACATCCTAATGGTGCAGCCGCTATTAAGGGTTCGTTTGTTCAACGATTAAAGTCTTACGTGATCTGAGTTCAGACCGGAGAAATCCAGGTCGGTTTCTATCTATTAAACATTTCTCCCAGTACGAAAGGACAAGAGCAATAGGGCCCACTTCACACAAGCGCCCTCATAAATCAGATGAACATTATCTCAATCTTACAAACTACTACTCTTCCCCCAGAACAGGGCTCGTTAAGATGGCAGAGCCCGGTAATTGCATAAAACTTAAAACTTTATAATCAGAGGTTCAACTCCTCTTCTTAACATCATGCCTATAATTAACCTACTACTACTAATTATCCCAGCCCTAGTAGCCATAGCATTCCTAACTCTTATAGAACGAAAAATCTTAGGCTACATACAACTCCGCAAAGGCCCTAACATCGTAGGCCCCTATGGCCTACTTCAACCAATCGCAGATGCAATAAAACTATTTACAAAAGAAACCCTTCTACCCACTACATCCACCGTAACCCTATACGTAATAGCCCCAGCCCTAGCTCTCTCCATTGCTCTTCTACTATGAACCCCCCTCCCTATACCTCACCCCCTAATTAACCTAAACTTAGGCCTACTATTTATACTAGCAATATCAAGCATAGCTGTCTATTCAATTCTATGGTCCGGATGAGCATCCAATTCAAACTACGCACTAATTGGCGCACTACGAGCAGTAGCCCAAACAATCTCATACGAAGTTACACTAGCCATTATTCTCCTATCAGTACTACTAATAAGCGGCTCATTCAACCTCCACTCACTTATTACAACACAAGAACACTCTTGACTACTATTACCATCATGACCCTTAGCCACAATATGATTTATCTCCACACTAGCTGAAACTAACCGAGCCCCCTTTGACCTGACAGAAGGCGAATCAGAACTAGTCTCAGGCTTTAATATTGAATACGCCGCAGGCTCATTCGCTCTATTTTTCATAGCAGAATATATAAACATTATCATAATAAACGCCTTAACTACTACTATCTTCCTAGCCGCACCCCACATCCCAACCATACCAGAACTTTATTCAACTTACTTTATAATAAAAACCCTACTACTAACTACACTATTCTTATGAATCCGAACAGCATACCCCCGACTTCGCTATGACCAACTTATACATCTATTATGAAAAAAATTCCTACCTCTTACACTAGCACTATGTATATGATACATCTCAATACCAACCCTAACATCCAGTATCCCACCCCAAGCATAAGAAATATGTCTGATAAAAGAGTTACTTTGATAGAGTAAATAATAGAGGTTTAAACCCTCTTGTTTCTAGAATTATAGGACTTGAACCCATACCTGAGAACTCAAAACTCTCCGTGCTACCTATTACACCACACTCTAGTAAGGTCAGCTAAATAAGCTATCGGGCCCATACCCCGAAAATGTTGGTTTAACCCCTCCCGTACTAAAAACATTAATCCCCTAGCACACCTTATTATCTCCTTCACAATTCCAACAGGAACTATTATTACAATCCTAAGCTCACACTGATTCCTCATCTGAATAGGCCTAGAACTAAATATACTATCCATAATTCCAATATTAGCCAAAAATACAAACCCCCGATCCACAGAAGCAGCTACTAAATATTTTCTAACTCAAGCAACCGCATCCATAGTCCTACTAATAGCCATTATTCTAAACAACCTATTATACGGACAATGAACAATCAGCCCATCCCTAAACCCAACCTTATCTACAATTATACTTATCGCCTTGACAATAAAACTAGGAATAGCCCCTCTACACTTCTGACTCCCTGAAGTAGTCCAAGGCATCCCCCTAATCCCCGCTATACTTATCCTCACATGACAAAAACTAGCCCCCATATCAATTATTATCCAAATCTTCCCATCAATTAACATAAATATTATCTTAACAATCTCAATTCTATCCATTATAATTGGCAGCTGAGGAGGACTAAACCAAACACAATTACGCAAAATCCTAGCCTACTCATCAATTACACACATAGGCTGAATAACAGCAGTCCTATACTATAACCCAAGCATTACAATTCTCAGCTTAATTATCTACCTATTCCTAACAATTTCCACATTCGTAGCTTTCTACCTGAACTCAAACATAACAACCCTATCAATAGCATACACCTGAAACAAACTCACATGAATAGTACCCATAATTACATTAATAATACTATCCCTAGGAGGCCTACCCCCACTAACAGGCTTCTCCCCTAAATGAGCTATCATACTAGAACTAACAAAAAACAACAACCTAGTTATTCCCCTTATTATAGCTATACTTACACTAATAAACCTATACTTTTATATACGCCTCACATACTCCATTTCAATAACAATATTTCCCACATCCAATAACACAAAAATTAACTGACAACTAAAATATATAAAATCATCACCACTTCTCCCTATGCTTATAGTATCTTCTACTCTCCTCCTACCCTTAACCCCATTAATATTAACAAACTAGAAATTTAGGTTAATCAAGACCAAGAGCCTTCAAAGCCCTTAGTAAGTACTTATACTTAATTTCTGCACCACCATAAGGACTGCAAAATTCTACTTTGCATCAACTGAACGCAAATCAACTACTTTAGTTAAGCTAAGCCCTTCCTAGACTGATGGGACTTTAACCCACAAAAATTTAGTTAACAGCTAAACAACCTAATCAACTGGCTTCAATCTACTTCTCCCGCCGTTCAGGAAAAAAAGGCGGGAGAAGCCCCGGCAGAATTGAAGCTGCTTCTTTGAATTTGCAATTCAATATGATACATCACCTCGGAGCTGGTAAAAAGAGGTCTACCCCTCTGTCTTTAGATTTACAGTCTAATGCCTTACTCAGCCATTTTACCCTCCTACCTATGTTCATAAATCGCTGACTATTTTCAACTAATCACAAAGATATTGGAACATTATACCTACTATTTGGTGCATGAGCAGGAGCAGTAGGAACTGCCCTAAGCCTTCTTATCCGAGCGGAGCTAGGCCAACCGGGAAGCCTCATAGAAGATGACCATGTCTATAACGTTATCGTCACCTCCCATGCATTTATTATAATCTTTTTTATAGTTATGCCTATTATAATCGGGGGATTTGGAAACTGACTCGTCCCACTAATAATTGGTGCCCCTGACATAGCGTTTCCCCGAATAAACAACATAAGCTTTTGACTTCTCCCTCCATCACTCCTTCTTCTTCTAGCATCATCAACTCTAGAGGCAGGCGCTGGAACCGGCTGAACAGTTTACCCACCACTAGCAGGGAACATATCGCACCCAGGAGCCTCTGTAGACCTAACTATTTTTTCACTCCACTTGGCAGGCATTTCCTCTATCCTAGGAGCAATTAACTTTATTACAACAATTATTAACATGAAACCCCCAGCAATAACCCAATACCAAACACCCTTATTTGTTTGATCTGTCCTAATTACAGCTGTTCTCCTCCTCCTCTCCCTCCCGGTCCTAGCTGCAGGAATTACAATACTGTTAACTGACCGCAACCTTAATACCACCTTCTTTGACCCCGCTGGTGGCGGAGATCCAATTCTATACCAACATTTATTTTGATTCTTTGGACATCCCGAAGTATACATTCTTATCTTACCGGGCTTTGGGATAATTTCGCACATTGTAACATACTACTCTAATAAAAAAGAACCGTTTGGATATATAGGAATAGTATGAGCTATAATATCTATTGGTTTCCTAGGGTTCATTGTATGGGCTCACCACATATTCACAGTAGGAATAGATGTAGATACCCGCGCATACTTTACATCCGCCACTATAATTATTGCGATTCCCACCGGAGTAAAAGTCTTTAGTTGACTAGCTACACTGCATGGCGGCAATATTAAATGATCCCCCGCAATACTATGGGCCCTGGGATTTATTTTTCTTTTTACTGTAGGCGGACTAACAGGAATTGTTCTAGCCAACTCATCTTTAGATATTGTCCTACACGATACATACTATGTAGTTGCTCACTTCCACTATGTCTTATCTATGGGAGCAGTGTTTGCCATTATAGGGGGCTTTATTCACTGATTTCCCCTATTCTCAGGCTATACTCTTGATCAAACTTACGCTAAAATTCACTTTACCACCATATTTGTAGGCGTCAATTTAACCTTTTTCCCACAGCATTTTCTCGGCCTATCAGGGATACCACGACGTTACTCAGACTACCCCGACGCTTACACCACATGAAATATCATCTCATCCGTAGGCTCATTCATTTCACTAACAGCAGTTATTCTAATAATTTTTATAATCTGAGAAGCCTTTTCCTCAAAACGTAAAGTCTTAACCATTGAACAACCTCTCACTAACCTAGAATGACTATATGGCTGCCCTCCTCCTTATCACACATTCGAAGAAGCTACCTACGTAAAATCGCTAGGCGAAAAAGGAAGGATTTGAACCCCCAAAAATTGGTTTCAAGCCAATCCCATAGACCCTATGACTTTTTCAATAAGGTGTTAGTAAAATAATTACATAACTTTGTCATAGTTAAATTATAGATCGAACTCTATGCATCTTAATGGCACAACCAGCCCAGTTAGGCCTACAAAACGCCACATCCCCAATTATAGAAGAACTAATTGCTTTTCATGATCATGCCCTTATAATTATTTTTCTAATCAGCTCACTAGTTCTATATACTATCTCCCTAATACTAACTACAAAGCTGACTCATACCAGCACTATAAACGCCCAAGAAATTGAGATAATCTGAACCATTCTACCTGCCATTATTCTTGTTATAATTGCTCTCCCATCCTTACGTATCCTTTACATAACAGACGAGTTTAATAAACCCTATTTAACCCTTAAAGCGATTGGCCACCAATGATATTGAAGCTACGAGTACTCAGACTATGAAGACCTAGCATTTGACTCTTACATTATACCCACATATTTTCTTGAGCCTGGCGAATTTCGACTTCTTGAAGTAGATAACCGAACAACATTACCAATAGAAGCAGATATCCGAGTATTAATCTCATCACAAGATGTACTACACTCATGAGCTGTACCATCACTGGGTATTAAAGCAGACGCAATTCCAGGACGCTTAAACCAAGCTATAGTAGCCTCCATACGACCAGGTTTATTCTATGGGCAGTGCTCAGAGATTTGCGGATCAAATCATAGCTTTATACCTATTGTCCTAGAATTCATCTACTTCCAAGACTTTGAAGTATGAGCATCATACCTATACATCGTATCGCTGTAAAGCTACTAAGCATTAACCTTTTAAGTTAAAGATTGAGAGACTTCCCTCTCTGCAGTGAATGCCTCAACTAGAGATTTCATCATGACCAATGGTGATCCTATCAATAGTTGTAACCCTATTTTATTTCTTTCAAATAAAAATATTGAACTTTACTTTCTATCCAACCCCACTATCAAATGTAACCAAAAAACATAAACATAAAACAATCTGACAATTAAAATGAACCAAAATCTATTCGCCTCTTTTAATATCCCTACCATCCTAGGAATTCCCTTAGTAACACTAGTAATCCTATTTCCCATCATGCTAATTACACCTTCTAGCAACCTAATTAACAATCGACTATCTTCCCTCCAACAATGATTAATTCAACTCACACTGAAACAAATAATAATTACCCATACTGCGAAAGGACGAACTTGATCTATTATACTCCTATCCCTGATTACCTTTATCGCCCTAAATAATATCCTCGGACTAACACCCTATGCATTTACACCAACCACCCAACTATCAATGAACTTAGGCATAGCAATCCCCCTATGAGTGGCCACCGTACTTGTAGGACTTCGATTTAAAACAAAATCATCTCTAGCCCACCTACTACCCCAAGGAACCCCCACCCTACTTATCCCCGTCCTGATTATTATTGAAACAATCAGCCTATTTATTCAACCAGTAGCACTAGCCGTACGACTAACTGCTAATATTACGGCAGGCCACCTGCTAATACACTTACTTGGAAGCACCTCACTAACTCTACTATCAATCTTTCTCTCCTCATCCCTAATTACCATTATTGTTATTATTCTTCTAATCACCCTAGAACTAGGCGTAGCCCTAATCCAAGCATACGTATTTACACTCCTAGTAAGCCTCTATTTACATAATAATTCCTAATGACACACCAATCACATGCTTATCACATAGTTAACCCAAGCCCTTGACCACTCACAGGAGCCCTATCAGCTTTCCTAATAACCTCCGGCCTTATCATATGATTTCACTTCTACTATACTCTTCTCCTTGCCGCAGGACTACTAGCCAGCGCAATAACAATATTTCAATGATGACGCGACGTTGTCCGAGAAGGCACATACCAGGGCCATCACACCCCGCCAGTACAAAAAGGCCTTCGATATGGTATAATTCTATTTATTATCTCAGAGGTCTTCTTTTTTGCCGGCTTCTTCTGAGCATTCTATCATTCTAGCTTAGCCCCAACCCCACAAACAGGAGGACACTGACCCCCAACAGGCATCTTCCCCCTAAACCCTATAGAAGTCCCACTCTTAAATACAGCTGTCCTACTCGCATCAGGAGTGACAATCACCTGGGCACACCACAGCCTAATAGAAGCTGACAAAGAAGAATCAGCCCAAGCATTATCCATAACCATCGCCCTAGGGGCCTACTTCACCTACTTACAGATATCAGAATACTCTGAAGCCTCTTTTACTATCTCTGACGGAATTTATGGTTCCACATTCTTTGTGGCAACAGGCTTTCACGGCCTACATGTCATTATCGGAACCACATTTCTAATCACATGCTATTTCCGCCTACAAATAGACCACTTTACATCCAACCATCACTTTGGCTTTGAAGCCGCTGCTTGATACTGACACTTCGTAGACGTAGTATGGCTATTCCTTTATGTCTCTATCTACTGATGAGGATCTTACTCTTTTAGTATAAATAGTACAATTGACTTCCAATCAATAAGTCTTAATAAATATGAGAAAGAGTAATAAACCTTGTACTAACCCTATCTACCAATATCTTCCTAGCTTTACTACTAACTACCATTGCATTTTGACTTCCACAATTAAATACCTACACAGAAAAATATAACCCATATGAATGTGGGTTTGATCCTACAACCTCTGCTCACCTACCTTTTTCCATAAAATTCTTTCTAGTCGCCATCACATTCCTTCTATTCGACCTAGAAATTGCTTTACTGCTACCTCTGCCATGAGCAACCCAAACAGACAACCTAATACTCACAATCAATATAGTTCTCGCTTTAATTATTATCTTAGTAGTAGGGTTAGCCTACGAGTGAACTCAAAAGGGATTAGACTGAACCGAATTGATAAATAGTTTAACTAAAACAAATGATTTCGACTCATTAGATTATGATAAATCATATTTATCAACATACCTTTCATTTATATTAATATAGCACTAGCGTACTTTATATCCCTGCTAGGACTACTAATCTATCGATCACACCTAATATCATCCTTACTATGCCTGGAAGGCATAATACTATCATTATTTATTATAACCACACTTACAACCCTAAACATACACTCAACACTAATATTCATTGCACCAATTACCCTCCTAGTATTTGCCGCATGTGAAGCCGCAGTAGGTCTAGCCCTACTAATTTTAATCTCCAACCTATACGGACTAGACTATGTGCAAAACTTAAATCTTCTACAATGCTAAAAATTATTTTACCAACAACTATACTACTTCCAATAATATGACTTTCAAAAAACTACATAGCATGAATTAACATAATAACCTGAAGCCTACTAATTAGCGCTATCACCCTGTTACCCCTATATTTACCAAACAACTCTCACTATTTATCACCAACTTTCTTCTCAGACGCACTAGCATCCCCCCTCCTAACCCTAACAGCCTGACTACTACCCCTAATAATCCTAGCAACCCAGCAGCACCTATACAATAACCCCCCTGCACGGAAAAAACTGTATATCTCAATACTAGTCCTCCTACAAATCTCTCTGATCATAACATTTACAGCCACAGAACTAATCTTATTCTACGTACTATTTGAAGCAACTCTAATCCCTACTCTAGTCATTATCACCCGCTGAGGGTACCAACCAGAACGTCTAAACGCAGGTTCATACTTTTTATTCTATACGCTAGCAGGATCTCTTCCCCTACTCATCACACTCCTCTATCACTCAAATATTTTAGGCTCACTAAATATTTTAACAACAATAATTACTTCTAAAGAAATACCACTATCATGAACTAATAACATTACATGACTAGGGTGCATAATAGCTTTTATAGTTAAAATACCCCTATACGGGCTTCACTTATGATTACCTAAAGCCCATGTCGAAGCCCCCATTGCAGGCTCAATAGTACTAGCAGCAGTGCTATTAAAACTAGGCGGCTACGGCATAATACGAATTACCCCAATTCTCAACCCCTTAACAGAAAAAATAAGCTACCCCTTTCTTATTTTATCCCTGTGAGGAATAATCATAACAAGCACCATATGCTTACGACAAGCTGATCTAAAGTCATTAATCGCCTACTCCTCTGTAAGTCATATAGCACTTGTTATTCTGGCAATTCTTATTCAAACCCCCTGAAGCTTCACCGGCGCAATAATCCTTATAATTGCCCACGGACTCACTTCATCCTTACTATTTTGCCTAGCAAATTCAAATTATGAACGAGTCCATAGCCGAACTATACTATTTACTCGAGGCCTACAAACACTATTCCCACTCCTAGCCCTTTGATGACTCCTAGCCAACCTAGCCAACCTTGCTCTACCACCAACCATAAATCTCATAGGAGAACTATTTACAATCATAGCCTCTTTCTCTTGATCTAACTTTACCATTATATTTACAGGACTTAATATGCTAATTACAGCCATATACTCACTTCACATGTTTACTTCAACACAACGAGGACCATTAACATATAGCACTAGCAACATTAAACCCATATTTACACGAGAAAACACACTTATATTAATACACGTAATACCAATTCTCATTATTATCCTAAACCCCAAAGTAATTATAGGATTAATACCCTGTAGCTATAGTTTAACTAAAACATTAGATTGTGAATCTAATAATAGAAGTTCACAACTTCTTATCTACCGAGAAAGAATGCAAGAACTGCTAATTCATGCCCCCACGCCTAATAGCTTGGCTTTCTTAACTTTTAAAGGATAGTAGTAATCCATTGGTCTTAGGAACCAAAAACATTGGTGCAACTCCAAATAAAAGTAAGTGCACTCTTCCATAATTCTTATAACACTAATCCCTCTACTTGCCCCAATTATAATTACCCTAATCAAACCCCACAAAACCTCTTTATACCCACACTATGTTAAACTAGCTATTATTTACGCTCTCGTAATCAGTATATTATCTACAACAACATACCTATTTTCAGGCCAAGAGTATATAATTTCAAATTGACACTGAACAACAATTCAAACTATTAAACTATCCATTAATTTTAAACTAGATTTCTTCTCCATAATATTCACCCCCGTAGCACTGTTCGTTACTTGATCCATCGTAGAGTTTTCAATATGATATATAAGCTCAGACCCAGATATTAATAAATTCCTCAAGTACTTACTCATCTTCCTCGTCACAATACTAATTATAGTTACCGCTAACAACCTATTCCAATTATTCATTGGATGAGAGGGAATCGGTATCATATCTTTCCTCTTAATCGGCTGATGACACGGCCGAACAGACGCTAATACAGCAGCCCTACAGGCTATCCTGTACAACCGCATTGGCGACATCGGTTTCATTCTAGCAATAACATGATTCCTTTTATACTACAACTCATGAGACTTACAACAAATATTTATCCTTGACCCTACCCCAAACTCTCTTCCCCTAATCAGCCTCCTCCTAGCTGCAACGGGGAAATCAGCTCAATTTGGCCTTCACCCATGATTACCTTCCGCCATAGAAGGACCTACCCCAGTATCAGCACTACTTCATTCAAGCACAATAGTTGTTGCAGGGGTGTTCCTAATTATCCGCTTCCACCCCCTATTTGAAAAAAATCTGCCTATACAAACACTTATACTTTCACTCGGAGCTATCACAACCCTATTCACAGCGATCTGCGCTCTAACACAAAATGACATAAAAAAAATTGTAGCCTTTTCAACCTCAAGTCAACTTGGCCTCATGATAGTAACAGTAGGCATCAACCAACCGCATCTAGCATTTCTCCATATCTGTACTCACGCTTTCTTCAAAGCTATACTATTCTTAGCATCAGGATCTATTATTCACAGCCTCAATAACGAACAAGATATCCGAAAAATAGGAGGTCTATTTAAAACCCTACCCTTCACCTCCTCTTCTATTATTATTGGCAGCCTTGCACTCACAGGCATACCTTTCCTCACAGGCTTCTACTCAAAAGACCTTATCATTGAAACCGCTAACACGTCGTATACCAACGCCTGAGCCCTAATAGTTACCCTTATGGCCACCTCCCTAACAGCTGTCTATAGCATTCGCATCATTTTCTTCACCCTTACAGAATACCCCCGATTTAATAGCCTAATCACAATTAACGAAAATAACCCCCTACTAATTAAACCGATCAGCCGCCTAGCAGTAGGCAGTATCTTCGCCGGGTTTTTCATCTCCAACTGCATTCCTCCCATAATATACCCTCAAATAACCATACCCTACTATCTCAAACTGACCGCCCTAAGCGTAACCATCTCAGGACTTCTTGTGGCCATAGAACTCAACCTAATAACTAACAACATAAAATTAAATACTCCAGTAAAAACTTACTATTTCTCCAACATACTAGGCTTCTACTCAATCACTACTCACCGATCAAACCCCTGCTCAAGCCTAACTGCAAGCCAAAATATTACTTCAACCCTACTAGATATATTCTGATTAGAAAAAGCCATGCCAAAAATAACAGCAACAACCCAAACTTCAATTTCCACAACTACATCAGTACAAAAAGGCCTAATTAAACTTTACTTTTTATCCTTTCTCATCCCACCTACCCTCGCATTACTCTTAACTATTTAACCCCCACCCCGAGTAAGCTCAATTGCAATATGCATGCCCGTAAACAATGCCCAGCAGGTAACTAAAACAACCCAAACCCCATAATTATAAAGAGCAGCAGCACCTGTAGGATCCTCACGAATTAAACCAGGACCCTCACCCTCATAAATCATTCAACTCGCCACAGTCTTATAATTAACCGTTACAGTCACACCCTCCACAGTCTTAATGGGATCGCCACCTAATAAAAATACCATGGTAAACTCCATCACCAAGCCCAACAGCACAGTTCACATAATATCAATGCTTGATAATCACGACTCAGGATGCTCATCAATTGCCATAGCAGCAGTATAACCAAATACAACCATTATACCACCCAAGTAAATTAAAAAAACTATTAACCCCACATAAGACCCACCAAAATACAATGTAATTATACAACCCACAGCACCACTAAAAATTAACACCAAACCTCCATAAATAGGTGAGGGCTTAGAGGAAAAACCCATAAACCCCATTACTAAAATCATACTCAATAAAAATAAAGCATAAATCATTATTCCCACATGGATTGCAACCATGACCAATGATATGAAAAACCATTGTTGTATTTCAACTATAAGAATTCTAATGACTACCCCCCGCAAAACACACCCCCTAATAAAAATTATTAATAACTCGTTCATTGACCTACCTACACCACCCAATATCTCATCCTGATGAAACTTCGGCTCGCTACTAGGCGTATGCCTAATCATTCAAATCACTACGGGCCTATTCCTAGCTATACACTACACATCAGACTCTTCAACCGCCTTTTCTTCAGTCGCCCACATCACCCGAGACGTTAATTACGGCTGAATAGTACGCTATTTGCATGCTAACGGCGCCTCACTATTCTTTATATGCTTATTCCTCCACATCGGACGGGGCCTATACTATGGGTCCTTTCTCTTCTTAAGCACATGAAACATTGGCATTATCTTACTACTTACAACCATAGCCACAGCCTTTATAGGATACGTGCTCCCATGAGGCCAAATATCTTTCTGAGGGGCTACAGTAATCACAAATCTACTATCAGCTGTCCCCTACATTGGACCAGACCTAGTACAATGAATCTGAGGTGGCTTTTCCGTTGACAAGGCAACTCTCACCCGATTCTTTACCTTTCACTTTATCCTACCCTTTATTATCGCAGCCCTAGCAACCATCCACCTTCTGTTTCTGCATGACACAGGTTCAAATAACCCATCAGGACTGACATCTGACCCAGACAAAATCACATTCCACCCATACTACACAATTAAAGATATCCTAGGCCTAGTATTTCTACTTCTACTCCTAATAAGCCTAACCCTATTTACACCCGACCTCCTAACTGACCCAGACAACTACACTCCTGCTAACCCTCTAAACACCCCACCCCACATTAAACCAGAATGATATTTTCTATTTGCATACGCAATTCTACGATCCATCCCTAATAAACTAGGAGGCGTACTAGCCCTACTTCTCTCCATTCTAATCCTAGCAACCATTCCCGCAACACACCTATCCAAACAACAAAGCATAGTATTCCGGCCAGTCAGCCAAATTCTATTCTGAGCCCTAGTAGCTGACTTATTTACACTAACATGAATTGGAGGCCAACCAGTCGAACACCCCTTTATTATCATTGGCCAAACCGCATCTACCCTATACTTCTCCATTATTACCCTTATCCCCCTATTCGCTCTAATTGAAAACAAACTACTCAAATGATAGAAGTCTTTGTAGTATAATTTAATACCCTGGTCTTGTAAACCAGAACTGGAGAACACCCGCTCCCCAAGACAACCTTCAGGGAAAGAATATCTTATTCTACCATCAACACCCAAAGCTGAAATTCTAACTTAAACTACTCCCTGGAACACTTACTGCACTTCTTTGTTGAAGGCATTAATATCAAGTAACACATAAGTACATACAATTATCTCAATCATTCCCCTACTATGTACTTAGTGCATTAATGCTTGACCCCATGAATAATATATAGTACTAACAATGCTTAATCATACATAGCACATAACCATAAGACGTACAATGAACATTTTCCCGAACATGCTTACAAGCAGGAAATCGTATACCTTAAAGGACTATAGTACATCAACATAACACGTACATAGCAACACCCCCCCACACGAATATCATTCTAACACGTAACTTAACTATAAGTACATTTGTACATAATATTATTAATCGGACATAGCACATTCTAACTCGGGGACTCCAATGGCAATCCTTTACAACATGGATATCCTCTCTTACAATTGGTCTCTTAATCTACCATCCTCCGTGAAACCATCAACCCACCCACATAATGCTAATTAACCTTCCTTGCGCTCATATAATGTAGAGTGGCTTCAATTGTACTCCAATGGGCAGCTGGTTGTTACCTCAGGGACATAACATGGAAGATCATAGATACGTTCCCCTTAAATAAGGCATATTTGATGGTTCGGTGCTATCACCCTCTTAACCGCGTCACTGGATGCACGAACGGGCTATTTCCCCTCACCGGGGGGGAGATGAGGTCAAATAGCATTGCCGGTACGCTGGTTGGTCCCACGCCCGTCCTGCAGTACTTGGCTGTGCTTCCGCCAGGCCTTATGCTATCATCGAGCTTAAATTGAATGTCTTGGCCCCCATCCCGACCACTAAGGTGTTATTCAGTCAATGGTTACAGGACATAATAACTTATAAATCACCGTTTTATTTTTAATTTAAAAATAAATTTCACCAAAACCCCACTTTAACCCATTTTAAAAAATAACCAACCCCCATCCACTACCCACTACTTTTCTGAGTTACCTAAAACAAAATAAATCCCCAGTACTTACCCATTCCACCCACAAAATTAACTTTGTTAACAAACACACTACCCTACACCCCATATATCCCTTCTAAGCCTATAATTTCTTCTCACTTACCCTGAGGCACGTTCTTCAGAAAGCATAGTAGCACTATTATTTCAATAGACTAAGCACCCACTTACACTTAAACCCACTACTAGCATACATAATCCATATATACATGTCCATGTATATATGGATTTATGCGCACCTATGTACGTGCGTGCATACAATAAACAAATCAA